ATTCGTAGGTTCAATTCCTGCTGGATGCAAGCCAACGGGAACGTTCAAAACGTCTATTGGAATTGGCTCTGTATCAATGAAATCTCATCATCCATACATAACGAATTGGTATGGTATATTCATACCATAACATATGAACAGTAAGAAATAGAATTCTTATCGATACTGGAACTCATAGGGAAGAAAATGGATTTATGGATGGAATCAAATATGCAGTATTTACAGACAAAAGTATTCGGTTATTGGGGAACAATCAATATACTTCTAATGTCGAATCAGGATCAACTAGGACAGAAATAAAGCATTGGGTCGAACTCTTCTTTGGTGTCAAGGTACTAGCTATGAATAGTCATCGACTCCCGGGAAAGGGTAGAAGAATGGGACCCATTATGGGACATACAATGCATTACAGACGTATGATCATTACGCTTCAACCGGGTTATTCTATTCCACCTCTTAGAAAGAAAAGAACTTAAATCAAAATACTTAATAACACGGCGATACATTTATACAAAACTTCTACCCCGAGCACACGCAATGGAGCCGTCGGCAGTCAAGTGAAATCCAATCCACGAAATAATTTGATCTATGGACAGCGTCATTGTGGTAAAGGTCGTAATGCCAGAGGAATCATTACCGTAAGGCATAGAGGGGGGGGTCATAAGCGTCTATACCGTAAAATCGATTTTCGACGCAATGAAAAAGACATATCTGGTAGAATCGTAACCATAGAATACGACCCAAATCGAAATGCATATATTTGTCTCATACACTATGGGGATGGTGAGAAGAGATATATTTTACATCCCAGAGGGGCTATAATTGGAGATACCATTGTTTCTGGTACAGAAGTTCCTATCTCAATGGGAAATGCCCTACCTTTGAGTGCGGTTTGAACTATTGATTTACGTAATTGGAAGTAACCAATTAGGTTTACAACGAAACCTAGAAATCGATCACTGATCCAATTTGAGTACCTCTACGGGATAGACCTCAACAGAAAACTGAAGAGTAACGGCAGCAAGTGATTGAGTTCAGTAGTTCCTCATATAAAATTATTGACTCTAGAGATCTAGTAATATGGAGAAGACAAAATTGTTTGAAGCACCGACAGAGCCGGAAGCGCCCCTTGTTTCAAAGAGAGGAAGACGGGTTATTCACATTTCATTTGATGGTCAGAGGCGAATTGAAAGCTAAGTAGTGGTAATTCGACCCCCGGGGAAAAATAGATATGTCTCCTACGTTACCCGTAATATGTGGAAGTATCGACGTAATTTCATAGAGTCATTCGGTCTGAATGCTACATGAAGAACATAAGCCAGATGAAGGAACGGGGAGACCTAGGATGTAGAAGATCATAACATGAGTGATTCGGCAGATTTGGATTCCTATATATCCACTCACGTGGTACTTCATCATACGATTTATATTAGATCCATCTGTCTAGATATCATCATATACATCCAGAAAGCCGTATGCTTTGGAAGAAGCTTGTACAGTTTGGGAAGGGATTTTGATTGATCAAAAAGAAGAATCTACTTCAACCGATATGCCCTTAGGCACGGCCATACATAACATAGAAATCACACTTGGAAAGGGTGGACAATTAGCGAGAGCAGCGGGTGCTGTAGCAAAACTGATTGCAAAAGAGGGTAAATCGGCCACATTAAAATTACCCTCTGGGGAGGTACGTTTGATATCCAAAAACTGCTCAGCAACAGTCGGACAAGTGGGTAATGTTGGGGTGAACCAGAAAAGTTTGGGTAGAGCCGGATCTAAGCGTTGGCTAGGTAAGCGTCCTGTAGTAAGAGGAGTAGTTATGAATCCTGTAGACCATCCCCATGGGGGTGGTGAAGGGAGGGCCCCCATTGGTAGAAAAAAACCCACAACCCCTTGGGGTTATCCTGCGCTTGGAAGACGAAGTCGAAAAAGGAATAAATATAGTGATAGTTTGATTCTTCGTCGCCGTAGTAAATAGGAGAATATCGAAAAAAGAGTATTGAGTATAGAAAACTAAGTTTCCTCAACTAAAAAAGATAGGAGTAATTAGCTGTGGCACGTTCACTAAAAAAAAATCCTTTTGTAGCTAATCATTTATTGATAAAAATTACGAAGCTAAACATGAGGGCAGAAAAAGATACAATCGTAACTTGGTCCCGGGCATCTACCATTATACCCACAATGATTGGCCATACAATTGCGATTCATAATGGAAAAGAACATTTACCTATTTATATAACCGATCGTATGGTAGGTCACAAATTGGGAGAATTTGCACCTACTTTGAATTTCCGGGGACATGCGAGAAACGATAACAAATCTCGTCGTTAATATTAATTAATAAAGTGAATATGGGTGCTCATTGTTTATTGGCGAGAGGTGAACCTTATGATAAAGAGTGACCCCGATGTAGAAGTATACGCTTTAGGTCAACATATACGTATGTCTGCTCATAAAGCACGAAGAGTAATTGATCAGATTCGTGGGCGTCCCTATGAGGAAACACTTATGATACTAGAACTCATGCCTTATCGAGCATGTTATCCTATTTTAAAATTGGTTTATTCTGCAGCAGCAAATGCTAGTCACAATATGGGTTTTAACGAAACGGCTTTAATTATTAGTCAAGCCGAAGTTAATGAGGGCACTATCACGAAAAAGTTAAAACCACGAGCTCGAGGGCGTAGTTTTGCGATAAAAAGACCTACCTGTCATATAACTATTGTATTGCAAGATATATCAAAAGATAAAAACTATTTCATATGGTTAAGAAAATATGGATGGGTATATAAAGATAAGTATACAGATGTCAGAGAGAGGTATCTATATATGATGGACCATATGCTATATCGAAACAGAATGACGTGGATTAATAGAGAAATGATATGGCCTTATAGAGACAGCGAGGTATTATGGGACAAAAAATAAATCCACTCGGGTTCCGACTTGGTACAACCCAAAGCCATCATTCTGTTTGGTTTGCACAACCAAAAAGTTATTCCGAGGGTCTCCAAGAAGATAAAAAAATAAAGGATTGTATCAAGAATTATGTACAAAAAAATAGGAAAATATCCTCGGGTGTCGAGGGAATTGCACGGATAAAGATTCAAAAAAGAATCGATCTGATCCAAGTTATAATATATATGGGATTCCCAAAAATTTTAATAGAGGGCAACCCACAAGGAATCGAAGAATTACAGAGCAATATACAAAAAGAATTTAATTCTGTGAACCGAAAACTTAACATTGCTATCGCAAGAGTTGCAAAACCTTATGGGCAACCTAATATTCTTGCAGAATTTATAGCTGGACAATTAAGGAATCGAGTTTCATTTCGAAAGGCAATGAAAAAAGCTATTGAATTAACTGAACAGGCGGATACAAAAGGAATTCAAATACAAATTGCAGGGCGTATTGACGGAAAAGAAATAGCACGTGTCGAATGGATCAGAGAGGGTAGGGTTCCCCTACAAACCATTCGAGCCAAAATTGATTATTGTTCTTATACAGTTCGAACTATCTATGGGGTATTAGGAATCAAAATTTGGATATTTGCAGGGGAGGAATAATGGCCCTTCTTTCCGTTGCCTTTCTGTTCCATCCACCTGGTTTGGAAATTGAATAAAAAAAGCAAACCCCATTTATTTTTTTCCACTCAATATCAATAAAATAAATTCTAATTATATAATAATTTTCTAATTCTATAGGGTTGAATAACAATTCAATTGACTCCATATAATTGCTATGCTTAGTGTGTGACTCGTTGGTTTTTTATTTAGGGTTAGAGTGAAAAACTAGGTACCATCCCCTAGTATGAACTAATAACTATACAACTAAAAAAAAAAGAACCGGCCCATTGCTTTATATTATCTGTATCCACGGGACCAGTCGCTGTATGACGGATCAATCATATTGTTGTAGCAACTGAAGTACTTTATTACATTACAGTACAGAAAAAAAACCATATTATTTTATTATAAGATTATAAGGTTGTGAAGGTTGTGAAACAAAAACAAAGGGATATGGATAAATGGAGGGATGAGAGAAAGAAAGAAAAAGAATAGCAATGATATATGATTCCAATATGTATGGTCTATGAACTATCTCATAAAAGGCAATGTAATAAAGCATTAGTATTCGTCCATAATGAATAAGTAGATAGATGAATATGAATCCTATTCATACGAAAAAATCCTAAAGAGCATCGAGTCAATAAAGACTGAGGACATTGATTCAGTTTTATTAGGAGCTCCATTGCAAAGTTCGGGCCTGGCCATTAATTGAGAAGCGGTGGGAACGACGGAACCTGTGACTGAGAAGGATTCCCTTGAAAAAATCCTAATGATTCATTGGGTAGGATGGCGGAACGAGCCAAGAATCAACCCATTTATTCTGATAGGTCATAGAATACCCCCACGAATGGAGGGGATGTTGAAAGAGCAAATATTCGCCCGCGAAAGTCTTATTGGATTGCTAAGTTTTGGGCGTTTGGGCAATTCAATAAAAGGCAAAATGCAAATTAGATTCTGTTTATTATAAGTTATATAAAATAGAAAATAGAAATATTTTTTTTGTATACTATACGAGCAAGATATAAAAATGACTACGTGACCGCTTACATCTCAAAAAATCCCATGATTCAATCTATTATTTATTGATTAAATATATATATCGTATTATTTACCATTCGCGAGGAGCTGGATGAGAAGAAACTCTCATGTCCGGTTCTGTAGTAGAGATGCATTGATAAACAACCATCAACTATAACCCCAAAAGAACTAGATTTCGTAAACAACATAGAGGAAGAATGAAGGGAATATCTTATCGAGGCAATCGAATTTGTTTCGGCGGATATGCCCTTCAGGCACTTGAACCCGCTTGGATCACATCTAGACAAATAGAGGCGGGGCGACGAGCTATGACACGATATGCGCGCCGTGGTGGAAAAATATGGGTACGTATATTTCCAGACAAACCCGTTACAGTAAGGCCTGCCGAAACACGTATGGGTTCCGGGAAAGGATCTCCCGAATATTGGGTATTCGTCGTTAAACCTGGTCGAATACTTTATGAAATGGGTGGAGTATCAGAAATTGTAGCCAGAGAAGCTATTTCTATAGCTGCGTCCAAAATGCCTATAAGAACGCAATTCGTTATTGCGAGATAAAGAAAAAATAGAATAGGGACGTGGAACGAAAGGGATCCCTGTGATGAAAAACCACTTTTTTCTTTCTGGACAAACCATATTTCTTATTTTTTTCTTCGCTCTTTGCATTGAAAGAAAAAAAGAATAATCAAATGATATGATTCAACCTCAGACCTATTTAAATGTAGCGGACAACAGCGGGGCTAGAGAATTAATGTGTATTCGAATCATAGGAGCTAGTAATCGACGTTATGCTCATATTGGCGACGTTATTGTTGCTGTAATCAAAGAAGCAGTTCCCAATATGCCTCTACAAAGATCAGAAGTGATCAGAGCTGTAATTGTACGTACGTGTAAAGAACTCAAACGTGACAATGGTATGATAATACAATATGATGACAATGCAGCAGTTGTCATTGATCAAGAAGGAAATCCAAAAGGAACTCGAGTTTTTGGTGCAATCGCTCGAGAGTTGAGACAGTTGAATTTTACTAAAATAGTTTCATTAGCCCCTGAAGTATTATAAATATACTAAATATAATAAATCGAATTATATAAATGATTCCTTTTTATTTTGAATTATTCAAAATACTAATTATAGTAGGGTATCTGAAACAGCAGAGTATCGGAATTAGATTTAATTAATAATTAGTAGAATTAATTCATTAGTAGACGGGTTCTCACGCATATACCTTTTAAATGAAAATTCATTATTAATGTTAATGAATAATTAATATAATAAAAAAATGAATGAAAAAGCGGAGCATGTTGATTATATAAAAACTCGGGGGCACGAATAATTATAGTTCATCATGGGTAGGGACACTATTGCCGAAATAATAACTTCGATACGAAATGCTGACACGGATAAAAAAGGAACGGTTAGAATAGCATCTACAAATATTACTGAAAACATTGTTAAAATACTTCTACGCGAAGGTTTTATTGAAAATGTGAGAAAACATCGAGTAAGCAAGAAATATTTCTTGGTTTCAACTCTGCGACATAGAAGGAATAGAAAAGGACCATATAGAATGGTTTTAAAACGTATCAGCCGACCCGGCCTACGAATCTATTCCAACCATCAAAGAATTCCTAGGATTTTAGGAGGAATGGGTATTGTAATTCTTTCAACTTCTCGAGGTCTAATGACAGACCGAGAGGCTCGACTAGAAGGAATCGGAGGAGAAATTTTATGTTATATATGGTGATCTTTCTGATATCCGAATTGCATCCATAACTTCCTCTTTTTTTATGAAAAAGGGGTTTACCTGGAATATAAAGAACAAAAATGGATTCATAAAGGTTTAATTACTTAATCACATCCCAATGTTATGTTTCGGGTTTGTTTCGATGATGAGGATATGATTCCAGGTTATTTTTCAGGACGGATACAAAGTAGCGCAGTTTTAGATCTATACTACCAAGGGCAGAGGATAGAATAAAAAAGGAAGTAATTGGTTATGATTTAACCAGGGAACGCATAATTTATAGACTCTGCAACAAAGATTCAAACAATTAAATTAAGCAGCTTTTTCAACATTCCTCTCGTGCGGATACAAGTGGGGGTTCAAAATTTCAAGAGACTTATTTTCTTCCAAGGAGTAGATTCTTAATTAATTAAGGTAAGGAATAACAAATATGAAAATAAGAGCCTCCGTTCGCAAAATTTGTGAAAAATGTCGTCTGATCCGTAGACGGGGACGAATTATCGTAATTTGTTCCAACCCGAGGCATAAACAGAGACAGGGATAATATTTCTTAAAAGGGACTCTCCAGTGGACCCAATACACAAACAAAGAATCTGTTTTGACATAAAATGGATATATCCGTATATCTCTGACTCATATTTATGAGATGATAAAATATGACAAAAACCATACCAAGAATTGGCTCACGTAGGAATGGGCGCATTAGTTCACGTAAGAATGGACGCCGAATACCAAAAGGTGTTATTCATGTTCAAGCAAGTTTCAACAATACCATTGTAACGGTCACAGATATACGGGGTCGGGTGATTTCTTGGTCCTCGGCGGGTACTTGTGGCTTCAGAGGCACAAGAAGAGGGACGCCATTTGCTGCCCAAACCGCAGCCGCAAATGCTATCCGTACAGTAGTGGATCAGGGTATGCAGCGAGCAGAGGTCATGATAAAAGGTCCTGGTCTTGGAAGAGATGCAGCATTACGAGCCATTCGTAGAAGTGGTATACTATTAAGTTTTGTCAGAGACGTAACCCCTATGCCGCATAATGGATGCAGGCCTCCTAAAAAAAGGCGTGTATAGAAAAAAGAATTGAACGAATTTCAAGAGAAATAAATGATTCAATGATCTGATCAAATAATATTACTATGCT